AAATAATAAAGAATTCTCTTATCCCATTCGGAAAGATAATCTCATAATTCGTTCTAAAAATTTATCCATGACTGTTTATGTCTCTAGCATGACCAATTGATGAAATGTGGAGGGAAGCGGGGGAAATGATGGCCGATACTACTGGAAGGATTCCTCTGTGGCTAATAGGTACTTTAACTGGTATTCCTGTGATTGGTTTAATAGGTATTTTCTTTTACGGTTCGTATTCCGGATTGGGTTCATCTCTGTAATCGGATGCACTGAGTTATTTATGACTATAAGAATCTTTTTTTCGTATCAATGACAAAACGACCTTTTCGATGTTTCAACCCCTTTCTTTCGGATGCTATTTTTGAAAAATAAACTTCATTGATTCAGAACATTTCTTCTTCGATAGAACCTATCGAAGAAGAAATAACGCAATATCCTAGATGGCACTAACAATAATATTCCATATATGTATCCATATTTATGTAGATCTGATATCATCTAAATCTTTTCAATACTATCTCACATCAAAAAAGTTGAGGATTGAAGTTCATATTGAAAAAGTTCGATTTGTTCAATAAATCTATTTTTTGTTTGTCCACTCCACTACGTAATAAATGTTCTGATAAACCTGGAAAAAGAAAAACTAATATTTTGACAAAGAGGATCAAGAATCATTATTTCGACACAAGAAGAAAGAGGGTGGAAATTTACTTTTCCTTGTGTCGACGAAGACTGGGAAGATCATTCATTCCTCCTATAGAATCATTTGTTCCTATCATTTCTTCTTTGCTTTCTATTCCCCGTTCGTTTACACTTATCTTATGCCTATAGCCTCCTAAAAACCTCTAGTCGAATTTCATTCTTAGAATAGAAAACGATTGATGCGTTCTATTAAATTTGGCAACAACTAGGGGTGTCACATCTATCCAATTTGGATTCAAAATAAAAAAAAAGAAAGAAGAGGAAAGGTCACAAGTCTCATAATATAGACAACCTATGACTAAGAATGCGGTACAAGTAATTCCCGATATATAGTTGAAAAATAAACAAGCATAAAGAAAAAAGAAAGGGTTTTCATAATTTTTTGATCATAATTATTGCCAACAATAATTTGTTTTTGGTTCTTTTTACGAACTTGAGAAATCCGCAAATCTAGAAATTCATTTCGGACAATTGAACCTTCTCAAACTGTTTTTTTTTAAGAACTAAAAAGATTTGTGCCAAAATAATAGATGCCAAGAAGAACAAAAGGCCTTGGACACGTAATGCATCTTGAAGTACTATTTCTGCATCTCCCTGACCAAATCCACCCACATTAGGATTACTTGTTAATGGTTGATCAAGTTTGATAAATTCCCCCTCTGAAACAAGTAGTTCTGGTCCTGGAGGGATAATATCAACTACTTGACGTTTATCCGATGGATCCACTATGGTTATTTCATATCCCCCCTTTTCTTTTTGTATGATTCTACTTACTACACCCGCTGCTGTAGCATTATAAATTGTATTGTTACTCTTGCTTCCGTCAGGATAAATCTGACCCCTCCCCCTGTTCCCACCTACATATATGGGATATTTTAAGAAGTGAACATCCTTCTTAGTAGTAGGGTCCGGGGAAAGAATAGGAAGGGTGATTTCACTATATTTCTGACCAGGAACAGGACCTATCACAAGAATATTTTTTTTAGTGGGCCGATAGCTCTGAAAAGACAGATTGCCTATCTTTTCTTTCATTTCAGGAGAAATACGATCGGGGGGGGCTAATTCAAACCCCTCGGGTAAAATAATCACAGCCCCTACATTCAAAGCCCCCTTTTTACCATTAGCAAGAACTTGTTTCAGTTGCATATCATAAGGAATTCGAACAACTGCTTCAAATACAGTATCAGGAAGTACTGCCTGTGGAACCTCAATATCTACAGGCTTATTAGCTAAATGGCAATTGGCACATACCATACGCCCGGTTACTTCTCGTGGATTTTCATAACCTTTCTGTGCAAAAATGGGATATGCATTTGAAATGGATGCCTGAGTTATTAGATATATGATTATGAGCAATACGGAAAAATATCGAGTACTTTCTTCCTTTATCCAAGAAAAGGTATGATTTCTAGTTTGCATGGTTCAATCATTGATCCCGAGACAATTTCTACAATAAATTGGATAGGTCCTTCTTATTAGTATAATTCCCTATCTATATCTTCTATGATTTTATACTGGAAAAATTGTACTGGAATATCGGAGGAATCCCTTGAATAAGTGGTAAAATTTTTTATTAAATAATAAAGTAAGCACGATTTGGAATGCTTGATTTATGTATACAACAAAGTAACAAACATTATAATTGGCTGACTCTCAGTGGATCGTTTTTCAGTCATTCATTGAGTGATAAATCACTACAAGTGACGGAGATACACGATTTAAATAACGGAAGATCCAAGATTTAAAAATTGTATCTAAAATAACTGGAAAAGTGGAAACAAGACCAGATATAATTTGATCATTCTGAACAAATCCAAAATCTTTGTATACAGAGCCAATCATTAGTTCCCAACCATGGGGCGAATGGAATCCGATACATAAATCCATTACTAAAAGAATAGAAAACGCTTTTATTGTGTCGTTTAAGTTATATAGGAATTCCTGAACCCAAGAGTTAAGAAGAACAAGTTCTTCATTATCATTACCCAGAATTGAATAACCACTTAGAATAACGAAAGATATTATGTTTGTTGAGAAGTGTAAAATTGCATGAATATGATCCTCTTTATGCATCTTGATCAATTGAATCGTTTCTTTGTGTATTCCAATATTATGAAGTTTTTGTAGATGTGTCTTCGGATCTTCCTTTATCATTTCGTCCAACAGGACGACTTCTTCTAATTCTATATATTTTTCTAGAATACTCTTTTCTTGAATATCATTCAAAAAATTTTCGGATTGTCTCGTATTCCACCAATTACGAACCCAAGATTCAAGACTTTTATTAAATAAGAGAGAGATCCACCAGGGCAAAAATACAATAGATACAAGATATAGAATGTGAATAAATGCTTTCTTTTCCATTTTTAATCTGTTAGTTAATGAACCCACTCCACCTCTTTCATCGACTCTATACGATCTAATATTTCGAGATCAAGTCCGAGATTACACCCTTCGAGCCCATGAATCTATTCCTTTATTGATTTGTGATTCAGCGATTAGTCATTGATTTGTGATTCAGCGATTAGTCTTTGAATCTAGAAATCATACAGAAATCGAATCAAAGTCCTAGAATGAACAAATAAAAAATATGCTTTTCCAGCCATAATTAGGAAATTGAGGGAAATTTCTGAAAAAGATTGTGATGATCAAAGAAATGAGCGCTCTGAAAAAACTTCAGTTAAGTTGTGTTATAAAAAGAAATAAAAAAGAAGATTCCTTTTTTTCCCCTTGCTGCTTAGAAAAAATAATAACATTCCTTCCTTCAGTTCATTTCAATTGGTACACGCAAGAAAGAGGCCAATTCCGCGGCTTTTTGTTCAATTTCTCGTGGAGTCAAATTCGCATCTGTACGAATCAAGGGAATAGCCACTTGGCCTCTGATTTCCATACAAAGGAAAAGAGCACGACGAGTATAAAGACCCTCTTTCACTTCGATTCGGATGGACTGAATCTCTTTCAGAAGGAATCGGAGGAAGATGCGACGATTTTTTCCAGGAAATCCCCAACGAAAAAGACACACGATTCCTTTTTTTCTATCGAATCGATCATAACCACTACCTATATTCCATGAAATTGTGCACCACAAATAGGAGCTAATAAAGAGACCTGCTATCCCATAGAAAGACATCACGATCCCCTGTGGAAAAAAAATGATTTGCTGATACGGAAATAAAAATATCAAATTCCTACCAAGATAACAGGAAGTTCCAACCAATAAGAATCCTAATGAACCTAAAAAAAGGATAAAGGCCCAACAGAAATTACTTGTTTTTCGGGAACCTGTTCTAAGTTCTATCCATATACGTTCTGATCGCCAATTCATACTAGATCTAATTGCATTTTATTAGAATTGAGTAACCACCCAACAAATGAAATTCATTTTCTTTTTGTTTCCGAAGTAACTCTCATCAACTCGCACTTGATGTGAACCTTTTATGATTCTATTAGGAATCATTCATCAAATTCGTTCGATCGAACTAAAAAAAAAATAACATCTACTTCAAAAAACACATTATATATTATAGAGAGATCTATAGATTACACATAACCTTCTTCAGACATTCGCCGACATTATTAATAACGGTATCTTTATGATAATCCATATTCCACTAAATATTTGTGTTCTAATCCAAGTCTAACAAGGCCTTCAAAAAAAGGAATGAAATTTGATCTCATCGAGTCTAAAAAATCTTGTTTTTTTGAACATGAAGAAATAAAGAAGCCATTGCAATTGACGGAAATACTAGGCCCACTAAGGGCACAAAAAGAGAAGGTAAATTTAGAATTGTCATGGGAGTAGTACCTCATCAATTGAATATTTTTACCTATTATGATATATATCATATGTGAGTATATGTATATAATGAAGTGCAAAGCAATGTAGAACTCCAATAGCCTTGATTTTCATTTTTCTACATGAAATATATGATAACTTATTTTTTATTAATAAAAATTGACTCAAGAAAAAGAGTTTCTTACAAATTCCCGAAAGATTTGTTAGAATCCGATTCAACAGGAATTCGTAGTCAATAATGAGGACTTTCGGGAGATTTAGAAATATACAAAAAGATATATGTCTTTTTGATTGATATATACCATCAAAGAAGAGAACATGAAATTCGTTTTATTTGCCTAGCCTAATTTCGAGAAAGGAAGAGTTCATCCTTGAAGATCTTGTTGATTGAAACTTCCTAATTCGGAATTAGAACTCTAGTCTCGGAAAAAAGATCTTGAGAAAAAGAATGATACTTTTGATTCTTTAATACAACTCAATCTTACCGATATCACCAAACAAAACTTCATAT